TCTAAAAAATAATATAGAAATACCTAAAAACATAAAAAATGTAAGAAAAGATTGATCAGGTTACTATTTTCCAAAATTGCAAGAAGAACTACTCATTGCAGAGGATTCAGTTAGAAGTAAATGCTCAGTATCCAAGTAGGCTTACAAAGTTAATTATTATTAATTGCTTGTTGGATTGTCTCATGTCTTTGGTGTTTATCCCCACAATATATCATTTTCTTATGTCCAAAGTATTTACTTGTTACTAATAAAGTCTAGCCCATATTTTTCTTTAGATCCCTTCTTTCACTCCGATAGTATCATAGATCGTAATCAATGCAAAAGAAATGAATGCATTTCAAAACTAATAAAATACTAAAAAATAAATAAACAAAAAATAAGTTAAATGTACTAGATAAGGATATGACCAGGCAAAAGATTATATCGTGTCATATCACCTATTCTATTCCACTCTACGGATCTTACGGAGCCTGCTCATGAATGAAATTTTGATCATAGAAAATTTTTTCCTCAAGTGAATCAGCCTATCCTATGTTATGTAGGTAGGGGACTTACGTGTTGATTGGATGCGGAAACACATTGTGTCGTGAATTTCAACGTGGCAGATAAATTTCTATATCTGCATGGCCAAATCAATAGTTCAAGTCATACACTCCCATAATCCATCTCCTCTTACTAAACTAAAATGGAAAATTCACTTCAACTATTCATTCATAAAGAATACAAATCTTTCGGATTCGGAGTTGAAGAGAAGCATTCAAAAAATATGTTTTATTTTTTAATAATCCATAGTTGAAACAATGAAATACTATTCTCCTCCCCGATAAGATGAATTACACTATATCTTTCCTATCTATCTACAGAGGACCAGAAATACCTTGCTTACGTATCATTAGAAAGTGCATTAACATAAATACAACAGTAAGAAGAGGTAATACAAAAGTATGTAAACTATAAAAACGAGTCAAAGTAGATTGGCCTACACTAGCACTTCCGCGTAATAACTCTACTAAAGGTGATCCTATTACAGGAATAGCTTCGGGTACACCTGTTACGATTTTGACTGCCCAATAACCAATTTGGTCCCAAGGTAAGGAATAACCAGTTACACCAAAAGATGCAGTCAATACCCCCAAAACCACACCAGTAATCCAAGTTAATTCACGGGGTTTTTTAAATCCACCAGTAAGATAAACACGAAATACGTGCAAGATCATCATTAGAACCATCATACTTGCCGACCACCGATGAACTGATCGGATTAACCAACCAAAGTTGGCTTCGGTCATTATGTATTGAACAGAAGAAAAAGCCTCTGTAACGGTTGGACGATAGTAAAAAGTCATCGCAAAACCTGTAGCTACTTGTACTAGAAAACAAGTAAGTGTGATTCCTCCTAAACAGTAAAATATGTTGACATGAGGAGGAACATATTTACTAGTTATATCATCTGCAATAGCCTGAATCTCGAGGCGTTCCTCAAACCAATCATATACTTTATTGAGATAGGTAATCCAAGTTACTCCCCCCCTAAGAACCGTATATGAAAATTTCATCTCATACGGCTCAAGCAGAAACACACAAATATTTATTTCAACGGATATGTATAATAAGAAGTTCAAAACTTCGTTAACTAGTAGATTGACTCAACTTGTACAGAAGATATGAAACACAAAAAATCCGGAATTCCTTCTTTGCGATGATAATGCCAAAAAATATCAAGTTGGCTCATTTGTCTTTTTTATACTGATTAGTATTTTTTTTACAGACCTCTTGAATCTTCTCTTGCCTATATTTTCTTTGTTTGAATTTGTTATTTTTTTCTTTTTTTGTGCGTAATATAATATCCATTTGCTTCTGTTTTACTCTTAATAAGAATTATCTTGTTGAGATCCTATAACCTATGAATGTTGAAACCTCAGATTCATACTAAAACCACGATGATTTTGTCTCAAGCTAAACACAAGGGTTTGATGAGTAAGAACCCTTTAATGATCACTTAGTTAATGAATATATATATAATGATTCAACATTATTTTCAAACAAGGTTGTTCATTAATCAAATAAAATATCAAATATATATATAAAGTAGTATAAAGTAAAAAAAAAGAAAAGAAAATTTGTTTGATTAGGAAATAATCGTTTGAATCTTTTTGGGGCTCGGCTGCGAGGTCTTAATACTAGGTATGAATCATAGTTTCAATATTTCTTAATTCTATACTATATTTTTCATGTTCCGGATACTCTAATAAATATCCGATGAAGTCGAATCATCTTGATAGAGATAACAGGACTATTCTATGTATTATCAATAGGATCAATTTAAACAAGTCACACACTCATATTCCCGAAATACCAAAACAAAAAAATTTCACGATCGAACTAACAAAATGTCTAGAAATCATAAATTTATTAAGTTCATACAAAAATTTCTTCTTTGAGGAAGAAACTACGACTTCATAGTTATTATTTCCTATTTCCTAGTTCTTAGTTCCCTAGTTCTTAGAAAAGAAGATAAACCTTAATTACTAGAAATTCCATCGAGTAAAACGGAAGAATTATATATTTCCAAAATTATAGATAGGAATATCGCAAATAGAGCCATTGCGATTCCCATAAGTGGTGTAGTACCCCAACCTGGAGCTACTTTACCATATTCTGAATTCAAGGGTTTCAATAAATCACCTACCGGAGTTCGTCTTGGCCCAGATCTAGAACTATCCTCAAAGCCTTGTGTAGCCATACATTCTATTTAATGATTGGTTGAGATATGTTGACTTTGTATACTATTCCGTTGTAGTTGTAAATGAACGATCTTATTAAAGATCCATATAATTTTTATATTATCATATTATCTAAAAATGGAAATAGCAACCTTAGTCGCCATCTTTATATCTGGTTTACTTGTAAGCTTTACTGGGTATGCCTTATATACCGCTTTTGGGAAACCCTCTCAACAACTAAGAGATCCATTCGAAGAACACGGGGACTAGTTAAAGTAATGAGCCTCCAAACATGGAGGCTCATTACTTCAATTTAATTATTAAAAATAAAAATCAAAAAATGAAATAAAAATTTTATTTCATTTTTTGATTTTAGTTGGAACCTTAGGGGGTTCTCGAAAAAAGATAGCGAAAAAAATGATTCCTAAAGTCGAGACTAAAAGGAATGTATAAACCAATGCTTCCATAGATTCGATCTTTACAATTTTAGCTTCCACACCTATTCATGGGAGATTCTTTACCATATATACCATATATTATTTACCATATAAAGAAAGAAGGAGAGTCAAAGAAGAAATGCCAAGTTCAAAATTTTTCTGGTATCCCGTGTCAAATCAAACAAAAAGAGAAAAAGGCGAAAGATACCATAAAAATGTGATATCAAACTACTTGTCTCCTTGTAGTTGGATCCCCAACTTTTTGGAATGTTCCAAATTCCACTTGAGCATCCAAATCTGGATCAATACCAGCAAAAACATCTCTGAACAAGGTTCTAGAGCCATGCCAAATGTGGCCAAAAAAGAAGAGCAAAGCAAACGTCGCATGACCAAAAGTGAACCAACCCCTTGGACTGCTACGAAAAACACCATCAGATTTCAAAGTAGTCCTATCTAATTCAAAAATTTCACCTAATTGGGCACGTCTAGCATATTTTTTAACAGTAGCGGGATCAGAATAACTTATTCCATTAAGTTCGCCACCATAGAACTCAACAGTTACCCCTACTTGTTCAACACTATATTTAGATTCCGCTCTTCTAAAAGGAACATCGGCTCTCACAATTCCGTCTTCATCTACCAAAACTACTGGAAATGTTTCAAAAAAAGTAGGCATACGGCGCACAAAAAGTTCACGACCTTCTTTATCTCTAAAGACAGGATGTCCTAACCAACCAACCGCTATTCCATCCCCATTGTCCATTGAACCCGCTCTAAATAATCCACCTTTTGCTGGATTATTACCAATATAATCATAAAAAGCTAATTTTTCGGGAATTTTTGACCAAGCTTCCGATAAACTAAGATTTTCATCTAGTCCTGCGCTAACTCTTCGGTATATTTCTTGTTGAAAGTATCCCTGATCCCACTGATACCGAGTAGGACCAAATAATTCTATGGGAGTAGTTGCTGAACCGTACCACATAGTTCCAGCAACTACGAAAGCTGCAAAAAAAACAGCAGCGATGCTGCTGGAAAGCACAGTTTCAATATTGCCCATACGTAACCCTTTGTATAGACGTTGAGGTGGACGGACACTAAGATGGAATAAACCCGCTAATATACCCAATGTACCTGCCGCAATATGGTGAGAAGCTATTCCCCCCGCAACAAAAGGATCAAAACCTTCCGCTCCCCACGTAGGATTTACAGCTTGTACTTTTCCAGTTAGTCCGTAAGGGTCAGACACCCATATTCCAGGACCATACAAACCCGTTACATGAAATGCACCAAAGCCAAAGCAAGCCACTCCTGATAGAAATAAATGAATTCCAAAAATCTTAGGCAAATCCAAAGAGGGTTTTCCCGTACGTTCATCACAGAATATTTCGAGGTCCCAATATACCCAATGCCAGATAGCTGCCAAGAAGCACAAACCAGAAAACACAATATGTGCTCCTGCTACACCTTCATAACTCCAAAGACCCGGATTTGTTATAGTTTCTCCTGAAATACTCCAACCCCCCCAAGAATTGGTTATTCCTAAACGAGTCATAAATGGTATAACGAACATACCTTGTCTCCACATTGGGTCAAGAACAGGATCAGAGGGATCAAAAACTGCTAATTCGTACAAAGCCATCGAACCAGCCCAACCAGAAACTAGAGCTGTATGCATTATGTGAACAGAAAGCAATCGACCAGGATCATTCAATACGACAGTATGAACACGATACCAAGGTAAACCCATGGAAAAAAGCCCTTTCTTTATCAAATAAAAATAGACACAATATTTGTCGTTTGATTTTATCACATTGGAAAAAAACTATATACTATTTACCTAACCCCCTCTCCATAGATTCCATATCAGAAAGGACTTTATTTGATTACATTGAAAATAATGGAACAATTCTGTTCGTAATAACAAAGGGAAGCAAATCTATTCTATATCCAATGAGTGTCAATACGCAATGGAAAGATTGTTTTCGAGAAAGTTTAGAGAAGAAATGGATACTTAATTTCTCATTTGAAGGATCGATCCCCTCATTAAAATTTTGCTATTCACCTAACTCTTTTTTATAAACTGCTGTCTGCTGTATATATTATATAACTGATGTATGTATCATATATCATAAAATAATCTAAATAATCGAATAATCGAAATATATTTATACCAATTCCATTTATATATTTTATTATATACTTTATTCTATTCTTTTTATATTTATTCTATTTTTATTCTATTTAATTATATTTATATATTATTACATATTATATTATATAATATAATGTATAATATTACATATTATTTACATATTATATATATTACATATTATATATATATAGAATATGAAAATAACATAATATAATATAATGTATAATATATAATAATTAATATATAATAAGAATAATTTATATATAATAAGAAAAAATAAGAAAATAGAAATTAAAATTACTAGAAAATTACTATAAAAAAGATTAAATTACTAGAAAATTACTATAAGATTAAATTACTATAAAAAGGATTAAATTACTAGAAAATTACTCTAAAATTAAATTACTATAAAATTTCCAAATTACTATAAGATTAAATTACTCTAAAATTACTATAAAAAAGATTAAATTACTAGAAAATTACTATAAACAAAGTACTAGAAAATTACTATAAAAAGGATTAAATTACTAGAAAATTAAAATAAAAAATAGAATAGAAAAAAAAAAAGAAAGTATAAAAAAAAAATATATATATATATATATAAGTAATACGGATATATATATATATAATAGTAATAAGTAGTAAAGAGTAATAGGTAGTAATAAGTAGAAAGAAAATATTTAATATTAATATATAAAATGAGAAAATAGATAATAGAAAATGAGAAAATAGATAATAGTAATAGATAGAAAAAGAATGAAAACAACAAAGCATTAATCCTTACGTTTCCATATTAAAGTGAAGTTAATTTTTTAATTAAATTTATTAATTTGTTTTATGCCTATTGGAGTTCCAAAAGTACCTTTTCAGCTTCCTGGAGAGGAGGATGCAGTTTGGGTTGACATGTACACCCGACTTTTTCGAGAGAGATTACTTTTTTTAGGCCAACGGATTCGACGTAAAAATTCGAATCTACTTATTGGTCTCATGATATACCTAAGTGGAGAGGATGCTACTCAAGATTTATTCTTGTTTATAAACTCCCATGGAGGATCAGTAACTGACGGACTGGCTATCTATAATGTTATGATGACGATAAAACCTGATGTGAATACAGTATGCATTGGATTAGCTGCGTCAATGGCATCTTTACTTTTAGCTGGGGGAGAAATTACTAAGCGTATAGCATTCCCTCACGCTAGGGTTATGATTCATCAACCTTCTACTTCTTTTCGTAAATCGGAAATAAGTGAAATTCCCTTGGATGCAGAAGAACTTCTAACCCTTCGCAAAACTCTCACAAGGATTTATGCACAAAGAACGGGGACTCCCTACTCAGTTATATCCGTAGACATGGAAAGAGATACTTATATGTCAGCAGAAGAAGCCAAAGCTTATGGCATTGTCGATTTTGTAGGAAAACAAGTATAACCCATGTAAAGAAATGTAAAGAAATTTACATCCATATTTCAATTTTCTGTCATTTGCTATTGCATAGAAATAATTCATAATGATCAATCATCAGGTTAAGATCGATCTAAACCAATCCATTTTTCTATATAGAAATACAACATGCCAACTATTAAACAACTTATTAGAAACGGAAGACAGCCCAAAAGAAATCGTAGAAAAACTCCCGCTCTTAAAGGATGTCCTCAGCGTCGAGGAATATGTACTAGGGTGTATGTGCGACTCGTTCAGATCATGAATTCTAACAAATGATCAGTACCAATGAAAAGGCTAGATAGCAAAGATCTATCATAATGGTATATGGAATTTATGGTTTTGATTGGCACAAATTCAATCATCTAAGTTTGAAATTTGAAATAAGAAACAATCCTCCATTGGTAGCTTCAAGTTATCTATTAAGCGGAGGAAGAAAGAAAGTTCTTTTCTTGTAAAACTTGTAAAAACGGACTAACAAGGTCAGCTACCTAGCTAACTTTCATAATAAAATACCGTCACTGTATGGATAACTCTTAAAAGAGCTATTACTGTATAATTTATAGGTAGAGCCAAATATGGTGAACTATACAAGTTCCCAAGACTATTGGATTGATTGAAAAAAAGGAGGGGCTCCGGTGTATAGAGAGTACCTCACCGTTTTATAGGTAACCATAGAAACGATGGAATCCCCTATTTTTTTATCCCTAAGATTTTTTATTTTCTGATAAAATAACTTAAAATAAATAATAAAATAACTAAAAGGAATATAAAAAATAGGGGTTGGGAAGGTCATAGTAGCAAAAGCCATTGGAATTGATATTTTATATATTGGAAAACCCGTTTTGTTTTTGTTATAAATGGGATGAAAGTGAGGGTAAGGGGATAATGGAAAGAAGAAGAATTAGTTAGTTATTCAGTAAGATTTCATTGAATTCAATGACCAGAGTTAAACGAGGATATGTAGCTCGAAGACGTAGAACAAAAATGCGTCTCTTTGTATCTAGCTTTCGGGGGGCTCATTCAAAAATTATACGAATGATTACTCAACAAAAAATGAGAGCTTTGGTTTCTTCTCATCGCGATAGGGGCAGACAAAAGAGAGATTTTCGTCGTTTGTGGATCACTCGGATAAATGCAGTAATTCATGAGGATAAGGTACTCCATAGTTATAGTCGATTTATACATAATCTCTACAAGAACCAATTGCTTCTTAATCGTAAAATACTTGCGCAAATGGCTATATCTAATAAGAATTGTCTTTACATGATTTCCAATAAGATCATCAATTAAAATAAAGGACATTAAAAGAGTAATATACAGGAATGATTGAAATAGAATTTCCCGGAGAATGAACTCCGGGAAAATACTTAATAAAATTATCAAAATAAATAGAAAAAAAGACCCTATTTTTTTTTTTAGAATACTCTTTCCTTTCATATAATATTTCATATAACTTTTATTTCATATAATAATAATACAAGAATACAATCTGGATTATAGGCCTTTTCAAGTAAAACATCAATCTTAAGTTGAGTTAGCATTGGAACTATTTAGTTCTGTTCTGGTTCTTCTGGTTCGAGAACCAGTAGTTTTTGAGATCGACTTAGTTCTCTTCAATTGTCTACTTTGCAATTGTCTACTTTTCAATTGTCTATTCTTATTAATAAAAGGTAACAACGATAAAATACGAGCTTGTTTTATAGCAATAGTAATTAATCGTTGTTGTTTAAAGGTCAATCTATTTACTTTTCTAGATAAGATTTTTCCTTGTTCACTAATAAATCGACTAATTAAACTTATATTTCTATAATCGATTCGATCCCCCGATCGAATTGGGGGCGAAAGCCTACGAAAAGATCGCTTATATTTACGAATACGAAAAAGTTGTTTGGATTTGTCCATGATTTATTCCTTATCTATAAAATTCGACTTTTTTACTCATTTGTAATTAGCTTTCTTGGAATCATATATTTTTCATTAATATACACTATTCCCCATGGAAATGATATATATATATCTTTTTTATCTAGAAAGAATCTATAAAAACTATAACAAAATAGTATCTATATCTAGTCTAGAAAAAATCATACTTTAAATTTGAAACTTTAACTATTTAGACTTTAACTATTTATATAGTTATGTATATATGTTCATATATATCATATATATATATATATATTATTTATATAATATTATTTATATAATATGAAATATTAAGATTATGCTCAAATCTTAAGTACAAGTATTACTTCTTATGCTCTTTGTAAAAGTAAAAATCGAGCAGAACGTATGGTCTTTCTTTCAATCTATTATCTATTTTTTTATTTCTCCATGAATCATATGTTTGTGACAATAGCGACAATATTTTTTCAATTCTAATCGACTGGGTGCAGTCTGGCAATTTTTTTGAGTAATATATCTCGAGATACCCGGCGATTTCTTATTGACGCCCTCACTCTTTCGAACACAATTGGTACATTCCAAGATAACTCGAATTCTGCCTCTACCATCTTTCCCTCCTTTTCTACCATCTTTCCCCTTGACCATAAGCATAAACCCCCTTCTTATTTTGAATCAACTTAACTTAATTCTTCTATTTTGAATTTTTGACTCAAACCTACTAAGAATAAAATTAATAGAATAAGAAAAAATTTAATAGAAGTTACTATATTCGATATTAGATTTCGAAAAATTCAGTTGTAATTAGTTAGAATTATTGGAATTTCATTTAATTAATTTAATATTTTTTATTATTGGTATTATTATTGGTATTATTATTGTATATATTGTATATATATATATAGAATATAGAAATATAGAATCAAAGTTCTATAGAGAATAGAGAAAACAGAATTAACTAGACAAAGTAATGAAAAAATAGACAAAGTAATGAAAAAAAAAAAGAAATAAATAAACCATCCAATTTCTTTTTACTAATTAATCATTTATATCCTAAATCCTAATATTTTAGCTAAATCCTAATATTATATTTTAGTTCAATTAAGCATCCTCTTTTTATACTATGATCTCGTGGAGCCTACGAGAGACTCCATACACATTTTTATTGATTTCTGTTTTACAAAATTTACAAAATTCAATATTTACAAAATGCAATCTTCAATTGAAATTTATCCAAGATTTTTTGATAGGGTTTAATACTTTATTTCTCTTTGTTTACTATCAATTAGAAAGGAAAAGTCCAAATTGAAACGTGTGGAAGATTCCATCTCTTTTTTTTTCACATGTTAATCCAAAATTAGAAAAAAGGAAATAAGAGAGCATCCGGAAAAAAACGATTAAGTTCTATTAATACACCTGCTAAAGCCACAAACCATAGAGTACTTAGCACAGGTGCTGTAGAGAGATATGTTTTTATATCTCGCATGGAAAATCCTCCTTTTTATTGGAATAGAATACATATATGGTCAAATACTCCCTATTTCATTTCAAAAGAAAATTGTTCTTATTTTGTATATATTTTTCTTTAATTTTCTTTTTCTGTGGAATTTCTAATAAGAAAGAAAATTGCTATCTACAATACAATGAGCTACTAGAGTAGATAAAATTTTATTGTCCTTAAAAAAGAAAAAAAGATAACTGCCTTTTTTCTAAGCATTACCAAGAAAAGAGATATTAATCCTTTATCTACATATTATATACTTTATCTACATTATATATATATATATATATACGTTAATATACATTAGTTTTTATACCTTTTTATTATTATTATATTATGTATATCTTTTATTTCATTATATGATATAAATTATATCATATAATTATATCATATAAATGGAGAAGAAACTGACAACGTGGAAAACAAGACAGAAATTTTGTACAATGACATTGTACAATAATCTTGAAAAGGGATGTAGCGCAGCCTGGTAGCGCGTTTGTTTTGGGTACAAAATGTCACAGGTTCAAATCCTGTCATCCCTACCTATTACTTCTTACTTCTCCTATGAAGAGTAATAGAAAATTAATTGAAATCGATTAAAATAAGACATAATGCGTTTTTGGTATACTTTTTTTGTATACTATCCATATGTTAGATCATTGCAGGTCGTAATGGAAAAAAATCTTATTTGAAAAGCGCTCTTAGTTCAGTTCGGTAGAACGCGGGTCTCCAAAACCCGATGCCGTAGGTTCAAATCCTACAGAGCGTGATTTCTTCTTTTTTATGTCATGTCGAAAAAAAAAGAAAAAAGAAAGTGGAATTGCGAATTTGACCTCCTGTAGGAGGTCAATCAAAAACGAAATGTTATTTAATTAAAAATTTAATTAAAAATCCAACTGATCACCGCGTCGGTATTGTAAATATGCAGTCACGAATAATCCCGCTAAAGTAATAGGAATTAAACCTAAGACGATTCCAAATAAAAAAACTTCAATCATTTCAGTTTATTCGAGTAAATAAAAAAGTAAGATCAATTGTTAAATATTAATCTGAATTATCCTTAAATCTCAATGACTAAGGACTAAGACAAGAATTGTCCCTTGGTACGGAAAGGGACCGTGGGATATCTTTAATCCGCGAGAAAGATTTTGAGGAATTATTTCATTCAATTCATTTCTCATTTCAAATAAGTCGTATCTTATTGAAACCAATAAATAGAGCTAAGGTTATAGTTAAAGCAGCCATTAGAAAACCGAAATAACTAGTTAGAGTAAGCATGACATGGTTCAATTAGATATGTTTTCTTAGTACATATGTTTATGAAGCACTTACCTAAGTTTCTTTTTTCTTTTTACAAATTCAAATATAATAGTAACAAAAACAAATTACCAGAATTAGTTTCAATAAAAAATTCACAACTCCTTGAAAAAAGAGTACTAAAGAAAAAAAAAAGTTTCAAAAAAGATTGGAATGTAAAAGAACTTTCGTCTTACTTAAACTTAATTCTATTGAAATAGGATTAAATATGTTTTTTGTAGCGAACGATCTGATCTGAGATTACTACTTTATTTTTATTCTTTATTCTTTATTACTTATTATTACTTAACACTTATTATTACTTAACTGATTACATTAAGTATACTAAATTGAATATCGAAAGTATTCGAAACTATTTTCGATATTCTCCTGAACAAAAATAGAAATAGTAATAATGAAACAATAAGAAAAAAGAATATTATGGTATGATTATGTCATTATGCATAAACTACTCTTATGTTAATAAGTTAATTTTATTATTATAGTAATGTGATAAGATAATGCGGAAGAGTTTCCTTATTAATTACTATATATATAATTTTATATATTAGAATAATATAAATTTAGTATATTAATATAGTATAATAATATTATATAGTATAATATAGTAAAGTTATAGTAAAGTAAATCTATATAGTAAATAAAATCATATTTTATACATAATTTTATACATATGGGAAAAATCTATTTTCCCTTTTTCTATTATAATTTCTACTATATTCGATTATAATTAGAAATTCATATTAATTAGTAAATTTATATTAATTAGTATGAGAAATTATATTAATCATTAAACCCTTTATTCACTATTCCTATTCATCCTATTTATTTTATTCCGATTTTTTATTTGGCATTCGAATTTATTCTATTTGAATTATAAGATAAAGAAAATACAATTTCTAAACAAAAAATAAATAAATAAAAAATAAATAAATAAAATATATAATATAAATAAATAAAATAGATATTAAGATATATATGATATATATTTAATATATATATTATGTATATATATATATATTAAATAATAACAAGATATACTAAATAATAAAAAAGTTAATATTCTGATTGGTAAAATATGTCTTAAGTCTTAAGACTAGAAAAAAGGATAGAAAATAGGATTTACTTTAGATCTCCAGTTTTCATTTTAAATGAAATAGTATTTGAGTATTTTTTTTTAGTCTACCAGAGCTAATATGTAGCTAATATGTCTTGTTAAAACTTTCTATTATATTTTCCTTTATTTATTTTTTTATTACAAAATTTCTGTTATAAGAGCCCGCTTAGCTCAGAGGTAGAGCATCGCATTTGTAATGCGATGGTCATCGGTTCGATTCCGATAGCTGGCTGGCTTCATTATTCTTTATTGAGATTGAATGAAGCCACAACTCCCTATATAGAATCAATAAGATATATAGCTATATACAAGAGGATCCATATAGCAAAAATAGGAAAAAATCTAGAGATTGATACAATTCTTTTTTTTTTTTAGTATTTGAACTTTAGTTTAGAGTTTAGCTTTAATTTTCATTTTTTGTGACTTGAATAAAATAAAAAAGGAAGCTTTATGTCGCGTTACCTAGGACCTCGTTTAAAAAAAGTACGCCGTCTAGGAACTTTACCTGGACTAACTAGTAAAGAACCTGAATCTGAATCCGAAATTAAAAAACAATTGCGTTCTGGTAAAAAATTACAATATCGCATTCGTTTAGAAGAAAAACAGAAATTGCGTTTTCATTATGGTTTGACAGAACGACAATTATTTAGATATGTACATATCGCTGGAAAAGGAAAAGGGGATAAAGCACAAGTTTTACTACAGTTACTTGAGATGCGTTTGGATAACATCCTTTTTCGATTGGGCATGGCTTCAACCATTCCTGCAGCCAGACAATTAGTTAACCATAGACATATTCTAGTTAATGGTCGTATAGTCGATATACCAAGTTATCGTTGCAAATCCCGAGATATCATTACTACAAAGGATAACCAAAGATCAAAACGTCTGATTCAAAATTCTATTGCTTCATACGACCGCAACAAATTGCCAAAACATTTAAATATTGAATCATTACCATTACAATATAAAGGATTAGTTAATCAAACAATAGATAGGAAATGGGTTGGTTTGAAAATCAATGAGTTCTTTGTCGTAGAATATTATTCTCGTCAGACTTGAACCTAACAAAAATAAGAAAGGTTCGTCTAATTTCGTCCTGTTTTCGACGAACTAAGTCTAAATGTAAGGTCCTTAATTCCCATTTGGGAACTCACATATCACAAATGGATGAACAAAAAATACTCTTTTTTATTTTATTCTTTTTTGTTCTTTTCCATATTTTCCATATACGTACTCTAACAGCAAAAGAAATCTTTCTTATTGCTGGGCTCAAATAAATAATGTTATTAGTCGTTATTTGATACTTTGTTATCAGTCTCCTTATCGGGATTCACAGAAAGGGAGAGAGAGGGATTCGAACCCTCGATAGTTTAAAGAACTATGCCGGTTTTCAAGACCGGAGCTATCAACCACTCAGCCATCTCTCCCAAGGACAATCCCTATTTTATTCCTAAAAATAAAATATGACTATATAAGGTGATATACTCACTATCTGATTTAATACCGGTCTGTAGGAACATACAAGATTCAAATCCCTATTACGATGTCTAATATAGTACAATATAGATAAGATCTAAAGTATACGCATAAAAAAAAATGGATTGAAAAATAACAAAATGAATATTAACTATTAACATAGTATAAGTAACTATTTGTATAATTAACCATTTGTAAAACTTTTTTTTTAATTAATTATGATTAAATATGTCGTACTATTATTATTATATTATTAAAATAATAAAAATACGTAAAAAAAGGAAAAATGGCTATATGTTGAAAATAGATATTATGTTGAAAATAGATATTTTACTAAAATTGAAGGGGATAAGTTTTCTGTTACATTATCTATTCCATTCTGTTACATTATCTATTCCATTCTGTTACATTATCTATTCCACATAAGAATTAACAAATATGTAACAAATTTTTTTAATATGTAAAAGTAAAAAGTATAATAAGTATATATATATATATATATATGTATATTAATATAGATGTATGTTATATAAAATATCAAATATATATCAAATATTATATATCAAATATATAAAATATCAAATTCAAATAAAATACAAAATTAAAATCAACTGGGTTTGAAGATATAATAAAAATGGGTGGTTGTAGAACAGAAAAAAGAAAGAATCATAAACTTATCATTATCAGTATCGAATTATACCATTCAAATTTAAGCATTGAGGAATACATGTATATGGTTGGTAATTAAGGTACACCTTATTCCAAAAAGGTTCAAGGTTCAAAAAAAAAATGACAAATAAAGCCAAATAAAACTTTCTAACTTTACAATTCAAAGTTCAAAGGGGGTAATTATGATATACAAAGGTATGGTGGGTATGTGTAACAGTATCATCAGTCTTTTCTGTAAAGAAGAAAAACGAAATGAAGTAGAAGCTAAGGGTCTAGATAAACCATATTTTGAAAATGAATTAGATCGTAAAAATTTAATAGAATCGGAACCGAATGAAAAGTTTAGAAACAAATGGGGGGATGAGTATAAATTGGACCAACAATGTACGGTTGAATGTCCACAATCGCCGTGTCAACCTGCGACTGAATGCTTCGTTACGGATGTTGATCTAAATAATCACAAACGATTTTATCAACCAAAATTTATACTAAAATATTATGATGACTGGTTTGAAAAATATGTAGAAGGATGGCTTGAAGATGTTTCTTTGAGTAATAATAAAGATCTATTAAAAACTGCGAGAATAACTGTATATTATAGAGAAGACTATAGATGGACAGTTTATTATTGGGAAAGAGATCACTATAAAATTATTGTGGATAAATTAGATTCTACAGATTTAGATAATGAGCCTATTTATAAAAATCTAATAGTTTATGATTATATATGTGATTTTCTACTTTTTATAAATAGAGAAATAAATAGAGAAATCTGTGTTACCTATTGGAAGGTAGAAGATGATTGGAGGATTGACTATGCAAATAGAGAAAGCTGTCTTAGCTATTGGAAAATAGGAGATGAGTGTAGGATTAAACGGACACGCGGAGTCACTGTTATTCCTATCAAAGATCCAGTTACAGATATAACATTTTTATTGGATTATATGAGCAAGTTAGAAAAAATCTTTGAAAAAGAAGAAGGAAAAGCAGATGAAAAAGAAGTGAATGAAGATGAAAAAGAAGTGAATGAAGATGAAAAAGAAATGAATGGAGATGAAAAAGAAATGAATGGAGATGAAAAAGAAGTGAATCTGGATTCAAATGAAGGAAATAAGTCATCCGATGAGAAGAAACCATCTGATGAAAGTGGAAGGGGTGGTGTGAGGAATGAGAAATCCGATAAATGGAATCCATTTGCAAATTACAGCCATTTATGGACTCAATGTGAAAATTGTTGTGAATTACTTTATAAAAAACACTTTTTGGAAAATTTGAACATTTGTAAGGAATGTGGATATCATGGGCGAATGAGTAGTTTAGATAGGATCGAACTTTTGATTGATAAGGGAACTTGGTACCCTATGAATGAGCATATGCTTTCACTAAATCCTCTTGGATTTTTTCAAGAGGAAGAATTCTCTCAAAATGATCTTATTGAGGAGGTCTCTGAAGATTTTATGATATCATATCTTGACTTTCTAAATACCTATCAATTTATCTATCAAGCTATGATTTCACAAATTGAAGATACAACATCCTCTGAAGCTTTTAGGGAAAGCCATGAAGTTTTTATGAACGACTTTCGAGATTATATCAAAAAACATCAATATATAGTTTCGAAAATTCGAGAAAAGAAAACTGAAGATCTTATCGAAATTTCAGAAGATCTTATTGAAATTTCAGAAGATCATATAGAAACCTCTGAAGATCAGATAGAAACCTATGAAGATCAGATAGAAACCTATGAAAATCGTATACAAACCTATGAAGATCGTATCCAGTATTATCAAAAAGAGACAGGTTTAACAGAAGCCGTTCAAACCGGAATAGGTAAAATAAACGGTATTCCCATAGCAATTGGAGTTATGGATGCTGCGTTCATAGCAGGTAGCATGGGATCTGTAGTAGGTGAGAAAATTACACGTTTGATTGAATATGCTACTTATAACTTTTTACCTCTGATTATCGTTTGTGCTTCCGGAGGAGCACGCATGCAAGAAGGAAGTTTAAGTTTAATGCAAATGGCTAAAGTATCTTCTGCTTTATATCACCATCAATTAGTTAACAAGTTATTATATATAGCAGTTCTTACATCCCCTACAACCGGTGGAGTAACAGCTAGTTTTGCTATGTTGGGAGATATCATTATTGCTGAACCTGATGCAACCATTGCATTTGCAGGTAAAAAACTAATTGAGGAGGTACTGAAGATAGAGGTACCTGAAGATGCACAAACGACTGAAAATTTATTTCCTCAAGGCTTATTCGACCTAGTTGTTCCGCGTACTATTTTAAAAGGTGTTCTGAGGGATTTACTTTATATTTATATTCACGGTTCTTCTTACTCCTTTTAATATTAATAAGGTGATTATAGACTTTGTCTTCTTAATAATTTAATTTGGAATTTGGAATAGAAACCATAGTGAGATTGAGTCAATCTCACTATGGTTTCTATTCTAAATTTCTTACAATAAAATACTAGAAATGGAATGCTATTTTATTTTCTTTCGTTTTTTTATTTATTTATTTTAGTTATTTTATTTATATGTATATTATTTTTAGTTATACATATTAGTTTTAGTTACATATTCTATAAGTTACATATTATGTATATATTAATATTATTATGTATTAATTTTTGTATTAATATGATTATGCATATATATATTATGTATATATGAATATTAGATATTAATTTTCATATTAGATATAATTTTACTATTAGATATTAATTTTGTGAATTTTACTTCTATTTTA